CTACCAGCTGAGCTATATCCCCAGCTGGGCTATCCTGGACTTGAACCAGGGACCTCACCCTTATCAGGGGTGTGCTCTAACCAACTGAGCTAATAGCCCTCCCATCAGTTTTAAAAACTTTACGAATTTACTTTCGCTAGTGCATTAACTACAATATCAAAAAGCTTTTCAGCTAATGTTGACTTGACTGTTATGCTAATTAAATTTTTATAAAAAAGATTTATAAAAAAGAAAATAGGTCCAAATCGACCAGAAGAAAAGTTTTAAAAAACTCATTCTTGTTAAAGGAGGTCATCCAGCCGCACCTTCCGGTACGGCTACCTTGTTACGACTTCACCTCGGTCACTACTTTTACCTTCGGCATCTCCTTCCTTGCGGTTAGGATAACGACTTCGGGTACAAGCAGCTCCCATGGTGTGACGGGCGGTGTGTACAAGGCCCGGGAACGAATTCACCGCTGTGTAGCTGACCAGCGATTACTAGCGATTCCACCTTCATGCAGGCGAGTTGCAGCCTGCAATCTGTACTTGGAGTAAGTTTGAAAGATTAGCTCGTCTTCGCAGACTGGCAACTTATTGTCTTACCCATTGTAGGACGTGTGTAGCCCAGGGTGTAAGGGGCATGATGACTTGACGTCGTCCTCACCTTCCTCCGGTTTGTCACCGGCAGTCTTTTTAGACAAATGAACTAAAAATAAGGGTTGCGCTCGTTGCGGGACTTAACCCAACATCTCACGACACGAGCTGACGACAGCCATGCACCACCTGTAGAAGCGGAATAAGGACTCCTTTTCAGAAGACCAACACTTCTAGCAAACCCTGGTAAGGTTCTTCGCGTTGCATCGAATTAAACCACATCCTCCACCGCTTGTGCGGGCCCCCGTCAATTCCTTTGAGTTTCACTCTTGCGAGCGTACTTCCCAGGCGGGATACTTAACGCGTTAGCTAAGATACTGAACGGGTCGATACGTCCAACATCGAGTATCCATCGTTTACGGCTAGGACTACTGGGGTATCTAATCCCATTTGCTCCCCTAGCTTTCGTCTCTGAGTGTCAGTAATAGCCCAGTAGAGTGCCTTCGCCATCGGTGTTCTTTCCAATATCTACGCATTTCACCGCTCCACTGGAAATTCCCTCTACCCCTACTATACTCAAGTCTCCTAGTTTCCACTGCAGATTTGAGGTTGAGCCTCAAGGTTTAACAGTAGACTTAGGAAACCACCTGCAGACGCTTTACGCCCAGTGATTCCGGATAACACTTGCATCCCCCGTCTTACCGCGGCTGCTGGCACGGAGTTAGCCGATGCTTTCCACCTTAAGTACCGTCAGATCTTCTTCCTTAAGGCACCGAGGTTTACAACTCAGTAAGTCTTCGTCCCTCACGCGGTATTGCTCTGTCAGGCTTTCGCCCATTGCAGAAAATTCCTCACTGCTGCCTCCCGTAGGAGTCTGGACCGTGTCTCAGTTCCAGTGTGGCTGATCGTCCTCTCAGACCAGCTACTGATCGTCGCCTTGGTAAGCCATTACCCTACCAACTAGCTAATCAGCCGCGAGCTTCTCTTCAGGCAGAGGTTATTCAGTATGACTAATTTCCTCTTTTTCACCCTGGGGCATATGGGGTTTTAGCGAATGTTTCCACTCGTTATCCCCCTCCTAAAGGCGAATTCTCACGTGTTACTCACCCGTCCGCCACTAGAATTAACCGAAGCTAATTCTCGTTCGACTTGCATGTGTAAGGCATACCGCCAGCGTTCATCCTGAGCCAGGATCAAACTCTCCGTAGTATTTCCTAGTTCTTTTTTCTTTTCAACTTAGTTAGGACCTTTTTTTTTTAATTTTAAAGTTACTAAGTTGTTTTGATTTTAATATTGGAGAAACTCCACAATTTCTACAATACTGGGGAGAGTAGGGTTTTGTCAAGTGTTAATTATGTATTTACTATTTTTTTTCTGAGTATGACATTGAGAGTTGACACTTTGTTGATCTTAGATTAAAATATCTCACAGTAGAGAATCTAAATAAATGTCACCAGCAAATCTTGAAATCCTTATCAAAAAAGAACACTCTTATGGGCCAACAAATCCTACCTTGGCAACTAGATAACTATCAATTACTTAATGTTCACACTATTTTCAGTAAGAATAGTATATGTACGAAAGCTTTGGAATTTTGCCAAACTCTCTCAAACTCCAATCTTATTTTGACTTTTGATATGGCTCTTGAAAAAAACACGAATAATGTGGCAGGGGAACAAAACCTATCTGCGACAGAGGATAATGATTTAATTTATACGGTAGGAGGGAAATTAGTAGTAACAGCTTCTGATGTTGCAGAAGTTGTTGCTCTATGGACAGGCTTACCAGCAACTAACTTAACACGAGATCAAGCAGAACGTTTCCTACATTTAGAGCAGGATCTTGGAAATCATATTATAGGACAAGATCATGCTTTAGCTGCAGTTGCGAAATCCTTACGGCGTTATGCTGCAGGTTTAAGAAATCCGAAACGACCTATAGGAAGTTTCTTTTTATGTGGTCCTACTGGAGTTGGAAAGACAGAGTTAACTAAACAATTAGCAGAAAATTTGTTTGGTTCCCAAAAAGCCCTTATCAGACTAGATATGTCTGAATATATGGAAAAACATACAGTAGCTCGTCTAATAGGATCTCCTCCAGGTTATGTAGGATTCGAAGAAGGTGGACAGTTAACAGATGCCGTAAGAAGTCGACCTTATTGTATTGTTCTTTTTGATGAAATTGAAAAAGCCCATCCTGATGTCTATAATGTATTATTACAAATTTTAGATGACGGTATTTTATCTGATTCCACAGGAAGAACAGTTTCATTCCAAAATACACTTATAATTCTAACATCGAATTTAGGTTCACAAACTATCCTCGAGTATTGTGCTCAAAAGCCAACACGCACACCTGACGAAGAAGCTATGCTTAAAAAACTAGTAACACAGACACTAGGATCGAAGTTTAGGCCTGAGTTTCTTAATAGACTCGATGATATAGTGATCTTCCATCCACTTTCAAGAGACCATATAAGTGCAATTACTTTTTTACTTTTAGATGAAGTGGATGAGCGACTTGCACGTAAAGGCTTTCATCTTTTAGTGACAAGTAGATTGCTTACAATAGTTCGACAAGAAGGTTTTAATTCTATGTATGGTGCAAGACCTTTAAGACGAGCAATTAGTAAATGGGTTGAAGACCCTATTGCTGAAAAACTGTTACATGTTGAAGATGAAATTGAATTCGGAAGTAGTCTATTAGTAGACGTAGAAGGTAGTGATCCTGCTAGTCCTCAGGTTCTAGTTCTTCCGCCGGGTCTTCGAGAAGAAATACAATCTAGAAACCGTGGAATTATGGTTCCTCCCACTGCATAATCTTGAAGAAAAAGTAAACTTTGATATCTTTTCTTGGTTTTCCCTGGGGTAACAAGTACCCTTTTAAAATAATTCGTATGATCAAACCTCGTTTTGCCCTTTCTATTTTGCTTTGTCTTTTACCAGCACTTCCATCTGTTGCAATTGAGTTAGATGAAGCAACACGTACTATTCGCACTGATGCAAAAGGCAGTCAAACTACTTTAACTCCTGAACAAGTTAAACGTGGAAAACGTCTTTTTAATGCATCTTGTGGACAATGTCATGTTGGTGGGATTACTAAAACAAATCCAAACGTAGGATTAGATATTGAGTCATTGAGTCTTGCGACTCCTCCACGTGACAATGTTGAAGCACTTGTTAATTACATGAAAGATCCTACTACATATGATGGTTTAGAATCTATTGCTGAAATCCATCCTAGTATTAAAAGTGCTGATATATTCCCTAAAATGAGATCACTTAGTGAAGATGATCTTGAAGCTATAGCTGGCCACATTTTACTCCAACCCAAACTTGCGTCAGAAAAATGGGGCGGTGGAAAAATTTACTATTAACGATTTCTGTTGATTCCTCAGGAGAACCCATGAAACCAAATCCTCTAAGATATCTTTCTCTTAGTCTTTTCCTTCCATTCTTTATCTCGACAGTTTCAGTCGCAGCAGATATTGAGAATGGCGAACGCATCTTTAGCGCAAACTGTTCAGCTTGTCATGCAGGCGGAAATAACGTAATTATTCCTGAAAAAACTCTAAAGAAAGAAGCTTTAGAAGCTAACGGAATGAATAGTGTTAGTGCTATTACATACCAAGTAACAAATGGTAAAAATGCTATGCCTGCATTTGGTGGTCGTTTAGACGACAGCGATATTGAAGATGTAGCAAACTATGTATTATCACAATCTGAAAAAGGTTGGGACTAAATCTAAAAGCGTAAGTTTCGTTGTTAAACTTACCCTATAGATCTATAACCTTATTTAAAAAGTAAAGCTGAGGACGAAAACTCCTTCCCCTACTGGGATCGTGAGGGAGCATTTCATCCTCTGTGGGAAACCTGAAAAAGGCTTCCACTTATCTCACCATTTTGTTTTGATTTTCCCCCCACAAACGAACATGAGTACAACTCGAAAGTCCACAATAGTGGATTTTAATACAGTAGAAACAAGCTTTGAAAAGTGGGCTAAACCTGGTCAATTTTCGAGAGCATTAGCAAAAGGTCCTAAAACTACAACTTGGATTTGGAACTTACATGCAGATGCTCACGATTTTGATGTTCAAACAAATTCACTACAAGATATTTCACGAAAAATCTTTAGTGCACACTTTGGACAATTAGCTGCAATCTTTGTATGGTTAAGCGGTATGCACTTCCATGGAGCATACTTTTCAAACTATTCTGCTTGGTTAACAAATCCAACTTCAACACGTCCTAGTGCACAAATAGTTTGGCCAATTGTAGGACAAGAAGTTTTAAATGCTGATGTTGGCGGAAATTTCCAAGGTATCCAAATCACATCAGGATTTTTCCAAATATGGCGTGCTGACGGTATCACAAGTGAAATAGAACTATATGCAACAGCAGTTGGTGCTTTAGTTGCAGCTTTTTTAATGCTTTTCGCCGGTTGGTATCATTACCATAAAGCAGCTCCAAAACTAGAATGGTTCCAAAATGCTGAATCAATGTTAAATCACCATTTAGCTGGACTTCTAGGTCTAGGTTCTCTTGCTTGGGCAGGTCACCAAATTCACGTTTCTTTACCTATTAATAAATTACTTGATCTTGGTGTTAGTCCAGAAGAAATTCCACTACCTTACGAATTTATCGTAAATCGCGAATTAATTTCTCAATTATATCCTAGTTTCAGCAAAGGGTTAACTCCTTTCTTTACTTTAAATTGGGGAGAATATTCTGACTTTTTAACCTTTAAAGGTGGATTAAACCCTGTAACAGGTGGTTTATGGCTGACAGATTCTGCACATCACCATGTTGCCATTGCTGTTTTATTCATTGTTGCTGGACATATGTATAAAACTAATTGGTTCTTAGGTCATAATCTAAAAGCGTTACTTGAGGCTCATAAGGGTCCGTTTACTGGTGAAGGTCATAAAGGGTTATATGAAATTTTAACTACTTCTTGGCATGCTCAATTAGCTATTAACTTAGCTTTATTTGGATCTTTAAGTATTATTGTGGCACACCATATGTATGCAATGCCACCATATCCTTATATTGCAATTGATTATGCCACTCAATTATGTATATTTACTCACCATGTTTGGATTGGAGGTTTTTGCATAGTTGGTGGAGCTGCACATGGAGCAATTTTCTTTGTTCGTGACTATAATGCAGCTAATAATTACAACAATCTTGTAGATCGTGTCATAAGACATCGTGATGCTATTATTTCCCATTTAAACTGGACTTGTATTTTCTTAGGGCTTCACTCTTTTGGTCTTTATATTCATAATGATACAATGCGTGCGTTAGGAAGATCACAAGATTTATTCTCTGATACTGCTATAGCATTAAAACCAATCTTTGCGCAATTTATTCAAAATCTTCATACACTTGCACCAGGAAGTACAGCACCAAATGCTTTAACAACGGTTAGTTATGCTTTTGGAGGTGATGTGATTAGCGTTGGTTCAAAAATAGCAATGGCTCCTATTTCCTTAGGTACAGCTGATTTCTTAGTTCACCATATTCACGCGTTTACAATTCACGTAACAGTTTTAATATTATTGAAAGGTGTACTTTATTCAAGAAACTCACGTTTAATACCTGATAAAGCAAACTTAGGATTCAGATTCCCTTGTGATGGTCCAGGGCGTGGAGGTACTTGTCAAGTATCAGCATGGGACCATGTATTCCTTGGATTATTCTGGATGTATAATTCTATTTCTGTTGTTCTTTTCCATTTCAGTTGGAAAATGCAATCTGATGTATGGGGGACTGTTTCACCAACAGGAGCTGTTTCACATATTACTGGTGGAAACTTTGCACAAGGTGCTCTTACAATCAATGGTTGGTTAAGAGACTTCTTATGGTCACAAGCAGCACAAGTTGTACAATCTTATGGTTCACCAATTTCTGCTTATGGATTAATCTTTCTAGCTGCTCACTTCGTTTGGGCGTTTAGCTTAATGTTCTTATTTAGTGGAAGGGGTTATTGGCAAGAGCTTATTGAATCTATCGTATGGGCTCACAACAAATTAAAAGTTGCTCCATCAATTCAACCACGTGCTTTAAGTATTACACAAGGTCGTGCTGTAGGACTTGCACATTATTTATTAGGTGGTATTGGAACAACTTGGTCATTCTTCCACGCTCGGATCATTTCTGTAGGCTAACCTAGAAAAGGAGAAAATATATGGTATATAAATTTCCAAAGTTTAGTAAAGCTTTAGCTGAAGATCCATCAACAAGACGAATCTGGTATGGTATAGCTACAGCTCATGACTTTGAGAGTCATGATGCAATGACTGAATCTAAACTTTATCAGAAAATTTTTGCATCACACTTTGGGCACATTGCAATTATATTCTTATGGACTGCTGGAAACCTATTCCACGTTGCATGGCAAGGTAACTTTGAAAGTTGGGTATTAAACCCTTTAAAAGTTAGACCAATTGCCCATGCTATCTGGGATCCACATTTTGGTCAAGCAGCTTATAAAGCTTTCTTAAAAACTTCAAGTCCCGCAAACTTATCATTATCTGGTGTTTATGAATGGTGGTATACAATCGGATTAAGAACAAATAATGATCTTTATCAGTGTTCTTTTTTCCTTATAATTCTTTCTAGTTTACTGCTTTTTGCAGGCTGGTTACATCTACAACCTTCTTTTAAACCAAGCTTAGATTGGTTTAAAGCTAACGAATATAGATTAAATCACCATTTATCTGGTTTATTTGGATTTAGTTCTTTAGCTTGGACAGGACACTTGGTACACGTTGCAATACCTGAATCAAGAGGAACACATGTTGGCTGGGATAATTATTTAACAGTTTTACCCCATCCAGCAGGTTTAACTCCATTCTTTAGTGGGAACTGGAAAGTCTATGCACAAAATCCTGATACAGCCTCACATATTTTTGGTTCAAGTGAAGGGTCGGGGAATGCTATTTTAACATTCCTTGGAGGATTCCATCCACAAACAAAATCACTTTGGCTAACTGATATGGCACATCATCACTTAGCAATTGCGGTTCTATTTATTGTTGCTGGGCATATGTATCGTACTAACTGGGTAATCGGGCACCAAATGAAGTTAATTCTTGAAGCTCACCGACCACCAGCAGGTAAATTAGGAATTGGTCATATAGGACTTTATGAAACAATTACTAATTCATTACATTTCCAATTAGGCTTAGCTTTAGCATGTTTAGGAGTTGTAACATCTCTAACAGCACAACATATCTATGCCATTCCGCCTTATGCTTTCTTAGCAAATAATTTCCCAACACAAGCAGCTTTATATACTCACCATCAATATATTGCTGGTTTCCTTATGGTTGGAGCATTCGCGCACGGAGCAATTTTCTTTGTTCGTGATTATGATCCAGCAGTTAATAGTAAAAATGGTGAACTTAACGTTCTTGCTAGAATGTTAGAGCATAAAGAAGCAATTATTTCACATTTAAGTTGGGTAAGTTTATTTTTAGGTTTCCATACACTAGGAATATACGTACATAACGATGCCTTAGTTGCGTTTGGTCAACCAGAAAAACAAATTCTTGTTGAACCTCTATTTGCTGAATGGATTCAAGCTGCTTCAGGTAAAACTTTATACAATTTTGATTTACTACTTGCATCTAGTTCTAGTACAGCAACGGCTGCAAGTAATGAACTTTGGTTACCTGGTTGGTTAAATGCCGTTAATGATGGTAAGAACTCACTATTTTTACCGATTGGACCTGGAGACTTCCTAGTTCACCATGCGATAGCTTTAGGTCTTCATACAACAACATTGATTCTTGTTAAAGGTGCTTTAGATGCTCGTGGTTCTAAATTAATGCCAGATAAGAAAGACTTTGGATATAGCTTCCCTTGTGATGGTCCAGGACGTGGAGGTACTTGTGATATTTCTGCCTGGGATGCTTTTTATCTAGCTATGTTCTGGATGTTAAATACTATTGGATGGTTAACATTCTATTGGCACTGGAAACATCTAGCATTATGGCAAGGAAACCAAATACAATTTAATGAATCTTCTACTTATTTAATGGGGTGGTTTAGAGATTATTTATGGCTAAATTCTTCTCCATTAATTAATGGATATAATCCTTTTGGGATGAATTCACTTTCTGTATGGGCGTGGATGTTCTTATTAGGTCACTTAGTTTGGGCAACAGGATTCATGTTCTTAATTTCTTGGCGTGGTTACTGGCAAGAATTAATTGAAACAATTGTTTGGGCACATGAACGTACACCATTAGCAAACTTAGTACGTTGGAAAGATAAACCAGTTGCACTATCAATTGTTCAAGCAAGACTTGTAGGGTTAGTGCATTTCGCTGTAGGTTATATATTAACTTATGCCGCGTTTGTAATAGCTTCAACAATAGGAAAATTAGGTTATTAATGTTAATCAAGGAGTTTTAAACTCCTTGATTATTTATAAAATATAAAAATTTTAAGTAAGGTTAGTTTTTATGGCTAAAATTAGTGTCATTAAACGACAAGTTCGACGAGAAACATTGGTCCGTCAATACTATGAGCTTAGACAAAAGTTGAAAAATGAATTAAAACAGGCAACTTCTTTCAAAGCTAAAATGGATTTACATATTCGAATACAAAAATTACCTCGCGATAGTTCTCAAACTCGGTTACGAAATCGTTGCTGGAAAACAGGAAGAGGTAGTGCTATTTTTCGTGACTTTGGATTATGCCGCCATATGGTACGAGACATGGCTAATAAAGGACTTTTACCTGGTGTTATAAAATCTAGTTGGTAAAATAATTAAAATAAAAAAATACAGCACTCCCAGAGGTGGATAGAATTTATGATCCCTGGGAGGCTGATCTAAACTCGACTTACGCCTGTCCTCGTCTGTATTGAAAATATGCAGACACAAAAAGACCTATTAAAGTAACAATAATTAATCCTAAAACTATTCCAAATAAAAGAGGTTCAATCATATTATATTTTTATGCATATTTTTAAGAAAACGTTAGACCGTTCTTTATCTAAATCCTACTGCTGCTTGCCATACAAAAGCTAACAATAAGAATAATACTGGAATAACGGGTAAAATATCGATTAAAGGGCTATAACCGGCAAAAACATCTGGTAATTTAGCAAGAAGCATTTCAGTCATGACGAAGAACCTTGTTATTGAACTACAAAGGATTTTGTTTTAACGAATAAACACAAAGTTGTAAATTTTTTAGATAATATTTTTTATTATAGACTGTTTTATAAAATCTTATTTAGCGATTTCATGTTTTAAATCCAAAAATAATTATCAAAGGAAAAATATTCTTCTTTTTAACCATATTTAAAATATGATTAGCACTACAACATTACTTATTATACACTACTTTCTAAGACTTAGGATAATTAATTACCCATCAACTTATTGAAATATAATAAATAGTTAAAAAATTAACCTGATTGCTTCATCGAAATTTTATTTTTTTTACATAACCCCTTTTTAAAGCTAGTGAGGGGACTTGAACCCTTAACCTACTGATTACAAGTCAGTTGCTCTACCAGTTGAGCTACACCAGCTGAGTATAGAAAATATATTTCTATTTTGATAGTAACATAAAATGTTAAAAAGGTGACAACTAAATGCGGATGGAGAGACTCGAACTCTCATGGAGTGACCCACTGGATTCTAAGTCCAGCGCGGCTACCAATTTCGCCACATCCGCCTATTTTTGGTATTGAACCTTAGTTTACCTTTACCACACTTTTGAAAGATCCTTATTAAAGTTTATGGTACCGAAACATTTGAAAAAACCAATGTTTTTAATATCTTTTCGTAATTGGGCTATATATTTTTTTTTAAGTTTCAAAAAATGTTATAAATAAAAAAAAAACGTAAAAATTTTATTACGTTTTTTTAAAATTTTTTTAAAATAATATAATAAATTAAAATACTACAAAAACCTATGTCTCATTCTATTACTCTTTTTAATGAACTAAGCTTAACAAATAAACTTTTAATTTTAGTAAATTATTCTACTCAAACAAATACAAAAATCCGTATAAGAAAATCAGATATATTAACTAAATCACTAGATACATCAGGTTATAAGCTTGGAGAAGATAATAAATTAACTTTTATTGAAAATCATTTAAATTTTTCTCCAACAAACCAGCGTATTAGAACAAATCAATTTCTTAATGAAATTAAACAAATACAAATGAAATCGAAGATCAAGATAGAAGAAATTCAAAAGTCGAGAAAATTAAATCAATCTAGAATGCTAACAACACAAATAGGATCTCTTACAATTTAATAAATTTAGCCTTTAGGCTAAATTTATTACTAAATTAAAATTATATATAATTCATATCTCTTTTCTAATAATTATCTATACATTTTCAGAAATAAAAACTAACATTTTATAGTAGAAGCGTCTTTAGTTCAGTTGGTAGAACGTAGGTCTCCAAAACCTAATGTCGAGGGTTCAAGTCCTTCAAGGCGTGATTTGTTTTATATCTAGGTATTACATATTTACAGGGAAAATGGTATTTGATAATATCAGTTTATGATCTA